GTTATTGTGCTTAAATGTTTTTTCTTTTTTTTGAAATACGGAACTATATGAATAACTGATAAACTCCATGAAAGAAAGATTAATGATTCATATAAATCACTTAGTGGGAAATGTCTCGAATAAATCCAACGAGTAACTAATAATCCTGTTATACATAAAAAAATAGCTATCATTCCCTTTTCTGACGAATCATATAGTTTTATGATTTCATCGACTAATAAGGTTATCAAATGAATTGTAATTACAATTGAAACGATTGAAAAGGAAATATGAGTTAATATATGCTCTAAAGTTGAAAATATCATAAAAAATGTTAAAAAGGAGGAATCCTCAAATAGAAATCAGAAATGGAATTCATTATATTGTATCTCTTTTACAAGATGGTCTGCCGCCACTCGGACTCGAACCGAGATGCTCTAGCACTGCTTCCTAAGAGCAGCGTGTCTACCGATTTCACCATAGCGGCTTGCTCGAACTCATAATAGCCTATTCATAGTCAATCGTCGAGATTGAAGGAGTTAATTCAATGAATTATTTTTAGTAAAGATTCAAATTGATGAAAAAACTTCATTCAAATAGGAATTTGAAGGTTCTTTTTTTTTAGGGTGTCGGTTTTATTTACTTTAGTTATAGTTTATGCTCTTCTCGAATCGAACTTTTGTAATTAGAAAGTTCGACCTCTAGTTAGTGATAGAACTTAAAAATGTATTTTATCAATGAACACAAAATAGACCCTATTTTTGATTACTCAAAACTGACACATTATTTGGACAAAATATTCCATTGTTGATTGGGTTGAAAGCGGGAGATATGTGGGAGATTGATATATTAATTATATGAATTCCGAGAAATAAGAAGTTATAAAGTTACACAAAAAGTTTTCAAAATAACTAGAATGAATTAGTTTCAACGATTCATTAATTTTAACTAAAGATCTTATATTTGCCCTTCTATAGATATGAAAAAAGAAAAACTTTCATTTTGGTAATTGTGACAAATAAAATAAGTTGATGGGGAAAAAAGACTCCCCACCCCAAAATGAGAAAATAGACTAAAAATAAAGTTCAAACCTTGCATCTTGTCTTTTTTCAAAAGTTTTTTTTAGAATTTAGTAAACTGAAGAATTCTTAGTTTACATATCCTAAGACCAAAGCGAGTTCCATTTCATATTGATTAACCTCAAACAATAGGTAATGGAATTTTTTAATTTCATATTAACGGTGAAATAAGCCAATTTTTCGATTCATATTGTTACAATGTTTTATTTTATGACTTATTTGTTTGTCGCACAAAAAAACCTTTTGAATTTCCGGTAGAAAGAGATTTCCCTAATGACAACGCTTTTAAGGCTGCCCAATATCCCTTTCTTTTCCAAATATTTTTACGAATACGCGTTTTTGATCTAGAAGTACGTTTTTTTGGAACTGCCATTTAAAAATTAAGAGGTTACTCATTGTTATAGTTGGATGTGAAAGACATCTTTTGGTCAAAATGAATCGTTTTTTACTATTCATTATCTAGTTATTCTCTAGATAATATTCTCTTCATAAAACAAAAAAATAGAGATCTATGAAAATCGTATAAAATATGACTAGAAAGAAAATCGTATAAAATATGACTAGAAAAAGAAAATAATATGTGAATTTTTCAACAAAAAGAGTTTTTCTATATACATATTCGTAAGAAAGACTCATTTTTATTGATTGGTACCTTTATTTCTTGTTCTTTATGATTCACATTTATATCTATAGAATCCGCCGTTATGCCATAGAAATCTAATTAGTTGAACTTAATAAAAGAAAGAATCCAAAAAAAGACCTTCCTTTTTATCTCTGTCTATTTTCTTCGTTCTACATTTAATTTATAAGGAATAAAATACACCAAAGGGTTTAAGAACCCATTGCCTAATGAAAACTTTAATCTTTTTCTACTAACCGGTCAAACTCGAGGAAAGAATACTCCTAAATTCCATTTTAAAATTTGAATGAGACTAGTAATTAAAGTTATTAATCTGTTAAAGGATACGTGGTTTGATAAAAGAGATCTTAGTGATTTTTTTATTAATTTTATTTTACCCCTTTCGATAAATATCGGTAAATAGAAAATCAAGTTAATTTTATATAAAATGTCAGATATTATAGCGTTTTCTATAATCTATAAATGTTTTTTTTATTGAAATGGAAAATAATAAATCAATTCCATAATGAACTAGTTAATGATTTGGAACAAACTAACTAAAAGTTCTTATTTTCTTAGGACAAGTTTTTGATCTTAGTTAATCCTATGATTCATATCAGAATCAAGTACTCTTTTTAGTGTAATTCTTTATTTTTAGTGTAATTCTTTATCCTTACTCTATGAATATAAATTCATGTAATAAAAATTGAAATTTTCATTTTCGGTATCTTCATAAAAATCTTAGTTAATAACAATAACTAAGTATTCGCTTTTTACGAACAGGTTGGTCATCTCATTTGCCCAATTAATTGTAACTTCTTGA